CAATTCAAAAGTCTCTCTACGGCTGAAGAATGAGCGTGTTCTTGGGCCATCGTAGAAACATAGATAGGGTCGACGACGGAACGAACAACGAAACTTTACGACAGCTTTTTCGTACACGTTCACTTGCATCACATACACAAGTGCTCTCTGAACCGTGCAATAAGGTCACCCATAACACGGCTCTCCCATTTGAGTTATCTTAGCCCCCAGCCATGCTATTCAATAATATTAGAAAAATGGCAGCGTAAGGTAACAACTAGTATTGAAAGCTGGTCGCCTTTGGAAGCGTTCGCTGGTAACCAAAGCGTATCGTTCCCGCAACCACTTTGGTACTTTGTTTATAGCTTTTTTAGGTTATGCAATAGAAGGGGGCTTGCGCTTGAATTTCAGTAGCGCCTTTGGAATATGAGTAGGGCTCCTAGGTGGCGCGTTCGTGGAGGCAACCCCAAGGAAGAGCAAAAAGAAGGTTGGGTGCTTGTGGGGCAAGGCCACCCGGCCTCGAATAGGAGGGGGCTTAGCTCTGGATCCTCCCTGCTTGCAGAAAAGAGAAAAGAATGGATCAGAAGGGGGCTGGATTCTCTATTTCCGGGCCGGGCGGGAGGTGAAGGCCATAAGAGAAGATTGCCCTCCCGGTAAGGAAGAGGGGAAAAAGGCGCTGTCATCTATCTCGACCAGTTTCCCAAGGTGTTGGAAATCCAGACCGGCTCAGAGAATCACTGGTGCTATTTAGCCCTTCGTTTCGACAACAAAGAAGTCATCTTTGACGATTTCCCATTCCTTCCCCGCCGAGCCGCCTCTCTTCGCCATTCGATGCCTCTGCCTTCCCTTTCTATAACATAGCCAAGCGCCCTCCTTTACAATCACTAAGAAAAAAGAAATACCAATCAAAGCCCTATCGTATCAGTACGTCTCTGTGATTTTTCCGGCCCGGGGGGGCTTTACTCGACCCATTCCCCAGTCTCCCGCACTGCTCAAGTAAGTGTGCGACTCCGTATGAGGACCTCCTTCCCTTCTGCCCACTCTCCGTTCACACGGTTCTCAAAGCAGAGGAGGAAGGGTGGGCAGCAGGTACCACGAGCCCTCTGTCCCACACATCTATCCAGAAGCAAGTGTAGTTCACCGGTTCCACCGAATGCTCCTATCTGTCGGCAAAGATCGTGTGAGTGTGCAGTTATGCTTCGGATGCTTCGACATAGAATAGATCGACCCAGTTCCCGTTCTTTTCCGGTGCACTCGCTTTATATCTCCGACACACAAGGAAGGACGCGGTGGGAAGGAAGGAGCCCTAGCCTCTGTCCGGCCGATCATTCCGCTGGCATCTCGCATTCACGCCCCCGTTTGACTGCCGCTCGGGGATGTAGTTGTAGATACGTTAGTCTTAGTGGGTCGTTGGCTCCACTTGTTATCTCCTTCTACGACATGCTGTTGTCGTCGCCATATTCCATATGTCACTTAGTCATCTCTGCCTCGCTGCGGGTCAGCACCTCCGAAAGAAACGGAGGACTTCATTCAGTGACCCCGCGATCGCCCTCTGAACGATCAGAATAAGGTAAAGCTTGAAGATAAGTTTTGTACTCTATTAATTTCTCAGTCCCTCTAGTCGGGTGGGCGCCGGCCGGTCTTTCGACCAGATCCCCCTAAAAACCGTACGTGCGGGTCTCCCCGCATGCGGCTCACGCCATTCGAGGTGGCCCAGCCCAGCATTCATTCTAAAATCCTGTAGTGAAATGAAATTGAGACTGCTCGACTTCGGAAGCAAATTCGCGTGTAGGCAGCGCTGTCTGTCGTACCGTTGACTCTATCTATTCATTGAATTTGCTTGATTCCATTTTTGATATAGGCTCGCTCCCTCTTTTTCCAAGAATTCATGCACTTCCCTTTACTCCATAGGGCCTTCTTTAATAGGTTCATAGTCCAAAGCCTTCCATTTCCGTCAAATGACCCGGCCTCCCCTGGCTCTTCCACCGTCCGGGCTCCCTTTCCTCCCTATGCTCCCCCGGCGCAGGCCTACCACGCTTCGCGCCTGCGGCGTTTTCGCCAGACGGTCTTTGCCAGTAGTGCCATCCTCCCCGCTGGCTGTATGGGCGGGTTGTCCCTCGCTGCTGCGTTCTGTTAGGCTATGGATTACAGGAACAAATGTAGTTGAATGGAACCTGCAACAAGCTCAGTAGTTTCCACCTCCTTAGTACTTCCCCTTGAAGTATTGTCCTTGACCATATTAGTACTGCGGGTGGTGATGATCACCCGGGGTATGCGCTAGCGCCCTTGACAGGCACTCCAGAACCCGCCAACGCTCGTGAAAACCCGGGTCGGTCGGTCCTCATTCATCCGACCGGAGGTGTGGATAACGGACACCTTCACAACCTTCTCCCTTCTGTCCTTATGTTGTAGTAAGGTAGGGCGGTTCGCTTGAGTTGCTCAACCGCCCCTTAGCCCAGTGCTCATGACGCGCTACCGGAACCTCCACCGTGCCGGGGGACAAGCAGGGCATAGCTAGCGGCATAGGAGCCGACTCGGCATCAGCGGCTTCGTGCCGCACTGGTCGATATGCCATGTGGTTCCGCACGTTCACCACTTCTCCGTTCATTTCCAATACTGATCGTGAAACACCATGAGCAGCAGGATGTTGAAGAGGTCCGGGAATTCAGTGGTATGATTTGCTGATTTCGTCGTCATGGGGAAGAAAGGCAGAAAGAAGGAAATAAATTATTCCCTTTTTTCTTGTCCAATACCACCAGTACCTGAAATGCATCTCCTTCGCCCGCGCGAGAGACTTCTATACTGACAAGAACTAACGGCTCTGTTACCGTCGGCAACGAGACCGACTCATTTGTCGGTATTCCCTAATGACTGGTTTAGGGAATTGAGTCCCCCTTATATTCTCTATCCATCCGCGGGGGTTTCCGTATCCGTCTCCGCGGAGATCTCCAGATCGTAAGACGTATCGCCTTTCCGGAAAGTGCCCCGGACAGCCGCGCGCACACACGTGTTCGTGCAGTTGCTCACGAATTCAAGTTTGAATGGCCCTTCGAAATTTGCCGCTCTTTTGATCGGGAGCAGGGTGAGCAACTTCCGTCGGTGCTGGCGCCTGCGGCGCCTCTGGAGCCGCCCCCGTTCTGGAGCCAGCGGAACTGCCAGACCCGACTCCCTCTCCGGTTAAAAAAGTGGTTAACCATCTCAGAAAATCCATATCGTCCATCCGGGTGTCTCCATTACAGCCAACTCCCTGTCTTTCCCTATCGAAAAACTAGCCTGACTCTCCGTCTCATTTTTTCTAGAAATGCTAACAGAAGTGACACACTGGGGCCATGGGTCATGAAAGAGGTTGGCCCCCATCCTCCTTAACTATGTATGGCCAATGAACTCCTCGCTTTAGTCCGTTCGTTTTCCTTCTTTGGGCTCGGGTCGATAGTCGCCGTGGTAGTAATGTCCAGGCCCGGCTACCGACCCGAGGCGCCGATCGGGAAAGTCATAAAGGGACGTTGAACGCAATTCGTCAAGGGCGTTACCACAAGAAGGCTTGGCAATTCAAGTGAGAAGTTTCTTGAACTGGTCCCAGCGGGGAAACTTACTTCCGAGAGAGCTGCTTTCGCCTCGGTAATTCCCTAACGAGAACGAGAGAGATCCGATGCAAAAGTAGCCCTTGACGCGAGGGAACGCCAGACAGACTGACCTCTGCTAACTATGTTTTATATAGACTGGAAGCTAGAGAGAGACTAAGGTATAGTGCCGCTACCAGAGAAGGCTCTTTCGTGCTAGGCGTCCAGACCCACTACGCCCGAGCCGCCTCCCCGTCACACTTGCTATATCCACTAAGGCTTCATCCCACTTCATCCTACCAACTATACCTAATATAAAGCCGCTCTATAACAATTCAAGACAACAAGAAAGCAAGAAAAGGATAGCGATCGATTTGGGAGCGTCACGGGGGGAGGAAGATCGAAAGGTAACCTATGAGACCGGGGAGTTATGCTTTTTATCCCGCCTCAGCTTCGCGGATGGGAGGAGTGCGAGAGCTGAGCCCGCACGCTCTATGCTTTTCCCCAGCCTTCCCTCCAGTAAAAAATGAGTTCGTACCCCCTGTGTCTAGGGATTCCTGGGGCATGAGTTAAGCATATAGTGGATTTATCTTTCTTTCGATTGAGCGTCGGTACTTTTTGAGTCTCTCCCCGTAGGCGTGCAAAACAACAGAGCCACTGCTCTTCGGGGCGGTGGAGTGGACAATCCCTTATTCCAGCTTTAGAGGAGCATCTTTGCATGAATCAATACTAAGTCCTCAGGCCCGTATGAAGTCCTTCGATTTCGGAGATTAGAGCAGAATAACCCCGTAACGGCGGGGAAGGCTTTCGCCTCGAATCCAAACGATTTCTCGTCTTTTCTTAAGAGATTTCTAGTTAGGACTTGATCGAGGGATCTATTTTATCCGGAACATAAAGTAACAAGACCAGAACCCCGTGTGGACTATGAACCAACAAAAAAAAGAGCGTCAGCTCCAAAAAAAGGATTGTTTGCATTACTAAAATGTACATATTTTTTACTCTGAGATCTATTCCAACATTTCCAGAAGAAACCATTAAGCTTTGGTTGAAAGATGCAACGTACATCAAAGATTATCTCTTCAGATTCGTTAATATGTGGATTCCGTTTCCGAATCTTCCGATCTTTTTTTTCAAGACTACTACTATTGCTAACGTAGTAGGCAAAGTGCTATTAATCGGATAGTCCGACCCCCATCTCGACCCGGTGTCGCAAGGGTATGCGTTGAGGTGGATCTTCTCAAGAAAAAGCCTAACCTAATAGGGTCTGGTTAGGCATGGGAAAAACGAAGGAAGATGGCATAAAATCGTCTATGAGAAAGACCCCACGGAACGATATTGCACGTCTTGTTCCAAACAAGGTTATTCAAAGTAAAACTTCGTTCGAAAAAGTCAAGTACAACTGATGCAGCCAACAAAGAGAAGTCCAAGCAGCAGCCGTCAGCTCCTAACTCTAATGCCTAT